AACTATTCATACGTTGTTGAATAGAAATAAGCAATTCCAATCATTGATAATTTTGTTATCATCCAAGTGTTCTCGAATGGGCCCATTCAAACGCGTAAACTATCACAATGTAATAAAAGAATCCATTCAAAAGGATTTACTAATTGAAATTCGGGAGTCATTGGGACCTTTAGGCTCATCTCCTTCAATTGATCATTTTTATTTATTTTACCATTTAAAAACTCATAATCAGATCTTGTTAACAAACTATTTGCAACTTGACAATTTAAAACAGACTTTTCAAGCAATTAAATATTATTCAATGGATGAAAGCGGTCGAATTTATACTACTGATCCAGGCAGTAACATTATTTTCAACCCATTCCGTTTGAGTTGGTATTTTATCCGTCACAGTTGTTGCGAAGAGACCTCTCCAATAATAAGTCTTGGACAGTTTATTTGTCAAAATGTGTGTATAGACAAAAACAGACCGCACCAAAAATCTGGTCAAGTTCTATTAGTTCAAGGTGATTATGTAGTAATACGATCAGCTAAACCTTATTTGGCCACCCCAGGAGCAACAGTTCATGGCCATTATGGGGAAATTTTTTACGAAAGAGACACATTAGTTACATTTATATATGAAAAATCAAGATCGGGTGATATAACGCAGGGTCTTCCAAAAGTGGAACAGGTGTTAGAAGTGCGCTTGATTGATTCAATATCGATAAATCTCGAAAAGAGGATTGAAGGTTGGAACGAATGTATAACAAGAGTTCTTGGAATTCCTTGGGGATTCTTGGTTGGTGCTGAGCTAACTATAGTGCAAAGTCGTATCTCTTTGGTTAATAAGATCCAAAGGGTTTATCGATCCCAGGGGGTGCAGATTCAGAATAGGCATGTAGAGATTATTGTACGTCAAATAACATCAAAAGTTTTGGTTTCAGAAGACGGAATGTCTAACGTTTTTTCACCCGGAGAACTAATTGGATTGTTGCGAGCCGAACGAATGGGACGCGCTTTGGAAGAAACGATTTGTTACCGAGCAATCTTGTTGGGAATAACAAGAGCATCTCTCAATACTCAAAGCTTCATATCGGAAGCGAGTTTTCAAGAAACTGCTCGAGTTTTAGCAAAAGCAGCTCTACGGGGGCGTATCGATTGGTTGAAAGGTTTGAAAGAGAACGTTGTTTTGGGGGGGATGATACCTGGCGGGACCGGATTCAAAGGATTCGTGCACCCTTCAAAACAATACAACAAGATTCCTTTTGAAACAAAAAAAAAGAATCGATTTGATGGAGAAATGAGAAATATCTTGTTTTACCACAGAAAATTCTTTGAAGGGGGATAATCAAAGAATTTCCACGATACACCAGAACAATCATTTCTCGGATTTCATGATTGCTAAGAAGGGATTCATTCCTTTCACTACTTTCTTTGATTTGGTGCATTCATTTGATTTAATAATAAAAAGAGAAATGTCTAGAAACGAATAGAATAGCTTGGGTCATGGCTCTACGTCCAATTATAGGGTAGATCAGAAGGTTCCATGGGAACAATCTTTTATTTCAGTTCAGGGTTCCCCGTCTCTTAAAAAAAAAAAGGGGGGGGGGGGGGGAGAAATGACAAGAAGATATTGGAACATCAATTTAGAACAGATGATGGGGGCGGGGGTTCATTTTGGTCATGGTACTAGGAAGTGGAATCCTAAAATGGGACCTTATATCTCTGCAAAGCGTAAGGGTATTCATATTACAAATCTAACTCGAACTGCTCGTTTTTTATCAGAAGCTTGTGATTTGGTTTTTGAGGCAGCAAGTAGAGGAAAACAATTCTTAATTGTCGGTACCAAAAATAAAGCAGCTGATTCAGTAGCATGGGCTGCAATACGGGCTCGGTGTCATTATGTTAATAAAAAATGGCTCGGCGGTATGTTAACGAATTGGTCTACTACAGAAACGAGACTTCATAAGTTCAGGGACTTGAGAATGGAACAAAAAACTGGGAGACTTAGCCGTCTTCCAAAAAGAGATGCAGCCGTGTTCAAAAGACAATTATCTCGTTTGCAAACATATCTGGGTGGGATTAAATATATGACAGGGTTACCCGATATTGTAATCATCGTCGATCAGCACGAAGAATATACAGCTCTACGAGAATGTATCGCTTTGGGAATTCCAACAATTTGTTTAATTGATACAAACTGTGACCCCAATCTAGCAGATATCTCAATTCCAGCGAATGATGATGCTATATCTTCAATCCGATTAATTCTTAACAAATTAGTAGTCGCAATTTGTGAAGGGCATTTTAGCTATATAAGAAATCCTTGATTAATAATACGATATTAATAATACGATAAATAACTTACTTCGCAAATCCCATATATTTTTGAGTCGATTACTATTTCTGAATAAAAAAATAAATAAGAATAGCCGGGATATTATGTGATTAGTTAGTATTCAAAATAGTAATCTTAGTTGGTATTCAAAATATCTGATTCAAGTAGGTAAAGAGATGGTTGAATCAAAAGTGAATTCTTTTTAGAGGGTAATATGAATGTTCTAGTAAACACACTAACACTAAAAGGCTTGTACGATGTATCTGGTGTGGAAGTAGGCCAACATTTCTATTGGCAAATAGGTAGTTTCCAAGTCCATGGCCAAGTACTTATGACTTCTTGGGTTGTAATTGCTATCTTATTAGGTTCGGCCACTATAGCTGTTCGCAACCCACAAACTATTCCGAATTGGAGTCAAAATTTCTTCGAATATGTTCTTGAATTTATTCGAGATGTCAGTAAAACTCAAATTGGAGAAGAGTATGGTCCGTGGGTTCCTTTTATTGGAACTATGTTTCTATTTATTTTTGTTTCTAATTGGTCAGGAGCTCTTTTCCCTTGGAAAGTCATACAATTACCTCATGGAGAGTTAGCTGCACCCACGAATGATATAAATACTACTGTTGCTTTGGCTTTACTCACGTCAGTGGCATATTTTTATGCGGGTCTTACAAAAAAAGGATTAGGGTATTTCGGGAAGTATATTCAACCAACTCCAATCCTTTTACCGATTAACATCTTAGAAGATTTCACAAAACCTTTATCACTGAGTTTTCGACTTTTCGGGAATATCTTAGCTGATGAATTAGTTGTTGTTGTTCTTGTTTCTTTAGTCCCTTCAGTGGTTCCTATACCTGTTATGTTCCTTGGATTATTTACAAGTGGTATTCAAGCTCTTATTTTTGCAACCCTAGCTGCGGCTTATATAGGTGAATCCATGGAGGGCCATCATTGAAATAGTCTTTTTGTTTTTTTTTTTTTTCAAAACAATAAATAACAATAGACGTTTGGCTCACGACAATTTAGTTAAGGAATATACAACTACATCATATACGATAGAAAGGAATAGCAAAACCAAAAAAAGAAAGTACGATATTAGAGCGTTGCAAAAAAAGGGAAAGAGGCAAAAAAGGTCTTTTTCCTAAAGTTATCTTCCGTCCACTTACTAGCATACCCCCCTCAACGAATATTCTATTTCTACCCCATTTATTAGTTCTTAGCCTATTATTTATTCTATTATTTCAACCAATTGAAATAATAGAATAAATAATAGAATGCTTGGAGTGTATGTGTAGGACATGTGAAAAAGGAGAAAAGAGCGAAGAATTCCCGTTTTAGTTGATTTTATTCACGGATTGGAGAAATAAAACTAGTAAAAAATAAAAATAGGAAGTAGTTATATAGAATTTGAATAGCTAAAAAAAAGTCAACTCTTGGAGATATTTCAAGAATTTATTCTCAAATCCTATCTCCTATCCTATTGAATCGAGGATAAACAGTTGGTTTACGCTATGGAAGAAAGACATGTATATGTGATATTAGATATTGCTGGGTATATATGAATTAAAGATAGATTCCTTTGACCTACTTCTCTCATTTTCAGCAATAGAAGTCCTTTATTTTCCGTTTCCTTCTTACTGTGAAGTGAATGAAAAAACCGATGAAATTACAAAAAAGATGTAAGAATTCAAATACCAGTTCGGAACCAAAAAATCGAAGTAGTTCTGATGATTCACTAATACTATTATTTCAACTAGAAGTTCTTAGTTACTTCTACTGAATGAATCCTACGACGTAATAATTAAGTCATAATTCGTTGGGTGGTTGTATCATTAACTATTTCTTTTTTTGGTACGAGGAACTTATCATGAATCCACTAATTTCTGCTGCTTCTGTTATTGCTGCTGGGTTGGCTGTAGGACTTGCTTCTATTGGACCGGGGGTTGGTCAAGGGACTGCCGCGGGTCAAGCTGTAGAGGGTATCGCGAGACAGCCTGAGGCGGAGGGCAAAATACGAGGTACTCTATTGCTTAGTCTAGCTTTTATGGAAGCTTTAACAATTTATGGACTGGTTATAGCGTTAGCCCTTTTGTTTGCGAATCCTTTTGTTTAATATTAGAAATATAAAATATATACTTATTGCCTTGGACTTGTCGTTTGATTTTTCAAATTATATCAAGATTTCATTCCTATAATTATGTAGTCGTTGACAAAATCAAATAACCTGCGGGGAGGTCGGATTTGCGGATGAGGAATTAGTATCCCGCTTCGCTTTTATCCTTCCCCTTCCTACTCCAAGAGAAACTAAGCCTTGAAACAGGGGGATAGTTCACAAAAATCAAATCCATTTCACAATTTCCCAATAGGAACAAGAAAGGACTAAATAAAAAAGAGGTGCGAAGTGATACAAAAATAACTCTAGTCAATTTTTTAGTCGATCTAGTTAGTCTATCCATACGAGGAGATGATATGAAAAATGTAACCGATTCTTGCCTTTCTTGGGGCTACTGGCCATCCGCCGGGAGTTTCGGGTTTAATACCGATATTTTATCAACAAATCTAATAAATCTAAGTGTAGTGCTTGGTGTATTGATCTTTTTTGGAAAGGGAGTGTGTGCGAGTTGTTTATTTCAAGAATCGGCGGGATCCAACCAGCTATACCCTTTTTGTTCTAACTAGG